TCTTTCTCCAATCTTGGGTTAGGGAAGAAGGACATATTCGCGACTACTGGTGGTTTCATTATGGGGCAGCTCATGATCTTCATATCGATCTATTATCCACCTCCGCATCTATTCTTTCTTAGCTAAACGGGTGGAAGATCCATCCAATTTGGTTATATCATGAACTCGAAAAACGGATCTGAATGTGACTGAAATGCACGATCTTCACAGGTATCACTTTTCACGATACCTAAACCTAAAAGGTGGAATAGCGATTTTCGAACCATTTCCTATAAGAGAATGGTTTCCATTACTTTGAGAAAAGGATTCTATATCAAACTATAGCTATTGCATTAAAGAAGAAAAGAAACTAATAGAAGTCGAAGACGCGGAATGGTAGTGAATAGAGAAAAAGATTCTTCTGATTTTCTTGTTCCTGAAAATATTCTATCTATCTCCTAGACGCCGTAGAGAATTGAGAATTTTCATGTCTTTCAATTCTCGTACTCGTAATTGGAAAGTTACGGAAGGAGATCCATCATTTTGCAATGAAAACAACATAAAAAACTCTGGACAATTTCGAAATCAGACCAAGCGTCTTAGTACATATGCAAAAAAATGCATTATTATTGGCCCACCATTGGTTCCAAGATTTAGCTTTTATGAATCGCTATTGGTTTGATACGAATAATGGCAGTCGTTTCAGTATGTTAAGGATACAGATGTATCCACAATTCATTTAGAGTTACTTAATAGCCTATTTCTTATACTATATCTCTATCCCGTGAAATTCTCGAGCCGAAAGATGGATGCATATGCTGTGTTTCATTTTGCTAAATGATATCAATTAAATGGTGTATCAATTCTATAAATTGGATATAGCAATAAATAAATCAGAAAAATTCTTTTATTTTAGATAGAAGAAACATTTCTTCTATCTAAAATAAAAGAATGTACCCTTCTATCCAAATCCAATTTGCATCGATAAAATAAATCCAAATTATAGATTCCAGCAGTAGATGAATAATTGCAAATTTTTGTGTGTACGAGATTCGAATAACTTCAAAATAACTGACATAATTTTTTATTTTTCCTGATCAGAAAAATACATGAAAAAGAAAGGAGGTAGAAAAATTTTTTGATTTATGGTTAAAGAAGAAAAACAAGAAAACAGGGGTTCTGTTGAATTTCAAGTATTCAGTTTCACCAATAAGATACGGAGACTTGCTTCACATTTGGAATTACACAAAAAAGATTTTTCATCGGAAAGAGGTCTACGAAGACTTTTGGGAAAACGTCAACGTTTGCTGGCTTATTTGGCAAAGAAAAATAGAGTACGTTATAAGAAATTAATAAGTCAGTTGGATATTCGGGAGAAGTAATTTAATCGTTCGAATTTTTTTTTTCTTATTTTATTAGTAGTCTTATAGTAGTCTTAGATTTTGCATTTTGATGAGCCTCGTTTTGAGGAATTCATGGAATAATGAATTAAGGAAGAAAAAAGAATATGAGTCTACCGCTTACAAGAAAAGATCTAATGATAGTCAATATGGGCCCTCACCACCCATCAATGCATGGTGTTCTTCGATTGATCGTTACTCTCGATGGTGAAGATGTTGTTGATTGTGAACCCATATTAGGCTATTTACACAGAGGAATGGAAAAAATAGCAGAAAACAGAACTATTATACAATACTTGCCTTATGTAACGCGGTGGGATTATTTAGCTACTATGTTTACAGAAGCAATAACGGTAAATGCACCAGAATTTTTGGAGAATATTCAAATACCTCAAAGAGCCAGCTATATTCGTGTAATTATGTTAGAATTGAGCCGTATAGCTTCTCACTTGTTATGGCTTGGACCTTTTATGGCGGATCTTGGCGCACAGACTCCTTTTTTCTACATTTTTAGAGAGAGAGAATTAATATATGATCTATTTGAAGCTGCTACAGGTATGCGAATGATGCATAATTACTTTCGCATCGGAGGAGTAGCTGCGGATCTACCTTATGGATGGATGGATAAATGTTTAGATTTCTGTGATTATTTTTTACGAGGAGTTGTTGAATATCAACAACTTATTACACAGAATCCTATTTTTTTAGAACGAGTTGAAGGAGTCGGTTTTATTAGCGGAGAAGAAGCTGTAAATTGGGGTTTATCGGGACCAATGTTACGAGCTTCTGGAATACAATGGGATCTTCGTAAAATTGATCCTTATGAATCTTACAATCAATTTGATTGGAAAGTCCAATGGCAAAAAGAAGGAGATTCATTAGCTCGCTATTTAGTACGAATTGGTGAAATGAAGGAATCCATCAAAATTATTCAACAGGCTATAGAGAAAATGCCTGGGGGGCCCTATGAGAATTTAGAAGCCCGACGCTTTAAGAAAGCAAAGAATTCGGAATGGAATGATTTTGAATATAGGTTTCTTGGTAAAAAACCTTCCCCTAATTTTGAATTATCAAAGCAAGAGCTTTATGTAAGAGTAGAAGCTCCAAAAGGTGAATTAGGAATTTATCTGGTAGGAGATGACAGTCTTTTCCCCTGGAGATGGAAAATTCGTCCACCCGGTTTTATTAATTTGCAAATTCTTCCTCAGCTAGTTAAAAGAATGAAATTGGCTGATATCATGACGATATTAGGTAGTATAGATATCATTATGGGGGAAGTTGATCGTTGAAATGATAATAGAGAGGGTACAGGTAGAAACTATCAATTCTTTTTCGAAATCGGAATTATTAAATGAAGTTTATGGACTGATATGGATTCTACCTATTTTGACCCTCCTACTGGGAATCACAATAGAAGTACTTGTAATTGTGTGGTTAGAAAGAGAAATATCCGCATCGATACAACAACGTATTGGTCCTGAATATGCCGGCCCCCTGGGACTGCTTCAAGCTATAGCAGATGGAACTAAACTTATTTTTAAAGAGGATATCCTCCCATCCCGAGGAGAGATTCCTTTATTTGGCGTTGGACCCTCTATAGCAGTCATATCCGTTTTATTAAGTTTTTTAGTTATCCCTTTTGGATATCATTTTGTTTTAGCTGATCTTAGTATTGGTGTTTTTTTATGGATTGCCATTTCAAGTATTGCTCCTATTGGTCTTCTTATGGCAGGATATAGCTCAAATAATAAATATTCTTTTTCAGGCGGTCTACGAGCAGCTGCTCAATCTATTAGTTATGAAATACCATTAACTTTTTGTGTACTAGCAATATCTCTACGTGTGATTCGTTAAAAAAGGAGCTTTTCCTATAAAATCCATTGAATACTTATCTTTCTTCCTTTTCTTATTCTGTATTCAGGTTGGTAAGTTAAACTAGATAGCTATATGAGTGAAACAAAACAACTTATTAATTTGTAGTAAAAATAAAATCTCATTTCCTACGTACAAGAAAAAGTTGAAGTAAACATAGTAAACTCTTTACCCCAAGATTGTTTGATTAGTCATCATATTTTGAAGCGGGCAAGAAGAAAGGATTCACAATATGTAATTCCATTACTAGAATATTTTTAGTTATTACTAGAACTTAGAACTATATAAAAGAATCCATAAAAAGTTAGTGAGGGGTTAGGAACACTAAAGTACATAAAGGATTAGTAATGAGAGAATCTAAATCATTAGGCATTTTTCCTCATAAAAGGAATCATAATAAGGACTTGAAATTGGTGGAAATGATCAAGTAGTACTTTCTTCGGATTCCGATCCAGAGTATATTCCCATTCACTTGTTAAGGAAATGGCTATCAAGAACGAATTAACCCTTTATTCCCTTTTTCTTTTTAAGTATCCCCTTCCCCAGGAAAGAAGAATAGGACAAAAGATATGTAATGCAATACAAAAAACAAAAAAGGATCCTTATTTATTTTTTCTTTTATCTAGATTCATACAGAATTCTTTATGAACTAATACCCCAATTCTTTCCATTTTTTAATTGCTATAACGAGTTTTTTATTCCAATATTAAGTTATTACCGATATTACTGAACAAGAAAAAACTTTCATTTATAAAGGATGAGATCAATTCGGAAGCGCTTTTTATTATTTTAGCAGACGGAATTGCTTTGGTCTAATTTAGGACTTTCCAATCAATTTTATCTTACCTAATTCGATCTACGCCCAGGGGATAAGACCGAAACGAAATAATCCTTTTTTCTGATCATAGAGGAGCCGTATGAAGCTAAGGTTTCATGTACGGTTTTGGAATAGCGGTGGGAACTGTGATGTTATCATCGACTATGATTATCTAACAGTTCAAGTACGGTTGATATAGTTGAAGCACAGTCAAAATATGGTTTTTTTGGATGGAATCTTTGGCGCCAGCCTATAGGTTTTCTAGTTTTTTTAATTTCTTCGTTGGCAGAATGTGAAAGATTACCCTTTGATTTACCAGAAGCGGAGGAAGAACTAGTAGCGGGTTATCAAACCGAATATTCTGGTATTAAATACGGTTTATTTTATCTTGCTGCTTACCTAAATTTATTAGTTTCCTCCTTATTTGTAACTGTTCTTTACTTAGGCGGGTGGAATTTTTCTATTCCCTATATATCCTTTTTTGGATTTTTCCAAATGAATAAAATGGTTGGAACTTTAGAAATTATAATGGGTATCCTTATTACATTAACTAAAGCTTTTTTATTTCTCTTCATTTCTATCACAATAAGATGGACTTTACCTCGGATGAGAATGGATCAGTTATTAAATCTTGGATGGAAATTCCTTTTACCTATTTCTCTGGGCAATCTCTTATTAACAACCTCTTCTCAACTAGTTTCACTATAAATAAGATAATACAATAATAGTAAGAATATCTTCAACACTAAAGTTCTCACAAACAAGAGAAAGAAACATACCTTTTTCATAGATATTTAGAATATGTTCCCTATGATAACTGGGTTCATTAGTTATGGTCAACAAACAATACGCGCCGCAAGATACATTGGTCAAGGTTTCATAATTACCTTATCCCACACAAATCGTTTACCTGTAACGATTCACTACCCTTATGAAAAATCAATTACATCAGAGCGTTTCCGTGGGCGAATACACTTTGAATTTGATAAATGTATTGCTTGTGAAGTATGTGTTCGTGTATGCCCTATAGATCTACCCCTTGTGGATTGGAGATTTGAAAAGGATATTAAAAAGAAACAATTGCTTAATTATAGTATTGATTTCGGAGTTTGTATATTTTGTGGTAACTGTGTTGAATATTGTCCGACAAACTGTTTATCAATGACGGAAGAATATGAACTTTCTACTTATGATCGTCATGAATTGAATTACAATCAAATTGCTTTGAGTCGGTTACCTGTCTCCATAATGGGAGATTACACAATTCAAACAATTAGGAATTCGCCTCAAAGTAAAATAGAAGAAGAAAAATCTTGGAATTCAAGAACGATTACTGATTACTAGGTACTAGGATTTTTTTGTTAGAAAAATGAATAACTACTACTTATTAAAAATTATTCATGATTTAAAATGAGAGTAGATTTTATTTTGATGATGTGATTTCTAACTATCCAATTTATATAAAAATATCCTAATCCCTTTTTGTTTCCTTGAATCTTTTAGTTTTATTCAGTTCATGAAAAATTTTATACTATTAATTTCTTATTATCCATAATGGATTTACCTGGACCAATACATGAGATTCTTGTGCTATTTGGTGGATTTATTCTTCTACTAGGGGGTTTAGGAGTAGTATTACTTACCAACCCAATTTATTCTGCCTTTTCGCTGGGATTAGTTCTTGTTTGCATATCCTTATTCTATTTTTTATTGAATTCTTACTTTGTAGCTGTCGCACAACTTCTTATTTATGTGGGAGCCATAAATGTCTTGATCATATTTGCTGTAATGTTTGTAAATGGCTCCGAGTGGTCTAAAGATAAGAATTATTGGACTATTGGAGATGGGTTTACTTCACTCGTTTGTATAACTATTCCTTTTTCATTAATGACTACTATCCCAGATACGTCATGGTATGGAATTCTTTGGACTACAAGATCAAACCAAATAGTAGAACAGGGTCTCATAAATAACGTTCAACAAATTGGGATTCATTTAGCAACTGATTTTTATCTTCCGTTTGAACTCATTTCCCTAATTCTTCTAGTTTCTTTAATAGGTGCGATTACTATGGCTCGACAATAAGAAATACTTAGAACTTGGAATGAGTCAAAATTCTTAGAATTTCAAATCTAAAAAAATAACTAAAGAATCAAAATTTTTTTTAGTAAAACCCATCTACTGTTAACACAACAAATACTTTCTTTTCTTTTTTGTTGCGTAATTGTTCTATTCTAATTAATTGAATCGGTTCAATTCTCTCATATTGAAATGAATCGAGATTGATAAGGAGTTAGTTAATGATGTTTGAGCATGTACTTTTTTTGAGTGTCTATTTATTTTCGATTGGTATCTATGGATTGATCACAAGCCGAAACATGGTTAGAGCTCTAATATGTCTTGAACTTATACTGAATTCAATTAATCTAAATCTCGTAACATTTTCTGATCTATTTGATAGTCGCCAATTAAAAGGAGATATTTTCGCAATTTTTGTTATAGCCCTTGCGGCTGCTGAAGCAGCTATTGGACTATCCATTCTTTCTTCCATCCATCGTAACAGGAAATCAACTCGTATCAATCAATCGAATTTTTTGAATAATTAGACATAAAATCTTTTAAACAAATAAACAAAGGTGCATATCATATATAATAATATATTAATATAATAATATGGAACATTAATTATTAAGATTAATAAAATTCGAGTCTTCTTTTCTTATTCTTATTTGAGAATACCCATTTTTGAAGTAGGTTATTTCAGAGTATTCTTTTTTATTTATTGAATTTTGCTTGAATTTTTCATTTTTGCAATTCATTGATATTGCAATATTCAAATTGCAATAATTTATATTGAAAAGATGCTAGCCAATTTATTGGCTAATTCGAATTAGTATGTTGAACTCGTATAATTATTAATGTTGAAGCCTTAAATTCAAGTTTCTTGGCTCTTTTCACGCTTTCTCACAAACAGATTAAGAAATATATTACATTATTTGTTAAAGTTTGGATAAACCATTGCTTCATCTGGTGTCTACAATACATCTAACTTATATAGTACTAATTTCATTTTTACCAGATCGAAAATTTGTATGTTGAAAAGGAAAATTTCTAGATCCAATGTCACATTCTGTAAAAATTTATGATACATGTATAGGATGTACTCAATGTGTACGAGCTTGTCCAACAGATGTATTAGAAATGATACCTTGGGATGGATGTAAAGCTAAGCAAATTGCTTCTGCGCCGAGAACCGAAGATTGTGTGGGTTGTAAAAGATGCGAATCTGCCTGCCCAACCGATTTTTTAAGTGTTCGTGTTTATTTAGGGCCTGAAACAACTCGCAGCATGGCTCTATCTTATTGATACGTTACAAAAAACTCCACTTGAATCGTCTGATTCCTCTTTACCGAAGAAGCCTGTGCTCAAAATAATCGAGCATGGGCTTTTCTGGTCAAAACGTATCTTGTCTTTATTACTTTATCATGAGTTATTTTCCTTGGTTAACAATACTTGTAGTTTTGCCGATATTTGCGGGTTCATTCATTTTCGTTTTACCTCATAAAGGAAACAAAATCGTTAGGTGGTATACTATTTCCATTTGTTTATTAGAATTCCTTCTAATGACTTATGCATTCTGTTATCATTTCCAATTAGAGGATCCCTTAATGCAATTAAGGGAGGATTCTAAATGGATAGATGTTTTTGATTTCCACTGGAGATTGGGAATCGATGGACTTTCATTAGGATCTATTTTATTGACAGGATTTATCACTACTTTAGCTACTTTAGCGGCTTGGCCGGTTACCCGGAATTCGCGATTATTCTATTTCCTTATGCTAGCAATGTATAGCGGTCAAATAGGATTATTTTCTTCACGAGACCTTTTACTTTTTTTTATCATGTGGGAGTTAGAATTAATTCCTGTTTACTTACTTTTATCCATGTGGGGGGGAAAGAGGCGTCTATATTCAGCTACCAAGTTTATTTTATATACTGCAGGTGGTTCCATTTTTTTCTTAATCGGAGTTCTGGGTATGGGCTTATATGGTTCCAACGAACCAACATTAGATTTGGAACGATTGATTAATCAATCATATCCTGCAACATTGGAAATACTACTTTATTTTGGTTTCCTTATTGCTTATGCTGTCAAGTTGCCAATTATACCTCTACATACATGGTTACCGGATACCCATGGGGAAGCACATTACAGTACATGTATGCTTTTAGCAGGAATCCTATTAAAGATGGGAGCATACGGATTGATTCGGATCAATATGGAATTGTTACCTCATGCTCATTATCTATTTTCCCCCTGGTTAGTAATAATAGGAGCGGTGCAAATAATCTATGCAGCTTCAGCTTCTCTTGGTCAACGAAATTTTAAAAAAAGAATAGCCTACTCTTCGGTATCTCACATGGGTTTCATAATTATAGGAATTGGTTCCATAACCAACATTGGACTAAATGGAGCTATTTTACAAATACTATCGCATGGATTTATCGGTGCTACACTTTTTTTCTTGGCGGGAACGGCTTGTGATAGAATGCGTCTTGTTTATCTCGAAGAACTGGGGGGGATATCTATACCAATGCCCAAAATTTTTACTATGTTTAGTAGCTTTTCAATGGCTTCTCTTGCCTTACCGGGAATGAGCGGTTTTGTTGCAGAATTAGTAGTATTTTTTGGACTAATTACTAGTCCAAAATTTATGTTAATGCCAAAAATGCTAATTACTTTTTTAATGGCAATTGGAATGATATTAACTCCTATTTATTTATTATCTATGTTACGCCAAATGTTCTATGGATACAAGTTATTTCATGTTCCAAACGCAAATTTTGTGGATTCTGGACCACGAGAACTCTTTCTTTTAATCTGTATCTTTTTACCAGTAATCGGAATTGGTATCTATCCAGATTTTGTTCTCTCGCTATCCGTTGACAGGGTAGAGGCTCTTTTATCCAATTATTATCCTAAATAGAATTTTATTTTTTTAACTAGTTCGCTCTATATTCCATAGTGGAAAAACAAAAAAATTCTCAAAAAAGTAAAAAAGTCTAATTAGATCTATTTCCAATTTTTGGGAACCCCTTTGAAAAGACGTTCAAAGGGGTTCTCAAATCAAACAAAAATAGAAAAAACCTTTATTTTATGAAGGTTTTATGTTATGTAATCATTTAGATGGTAATGTAAATGAACCATAACTATGTAAACCTATTCCTAAAAGATTAATACCAAAATAGCAAATCCAAATTATAAGAAATCCTATCGAAGCTACAAATGCAGAATTCGTACCCTTCCAATTTGGATTTGTTCTACTATGTAAATAAATAGCAAATATGGTCCAGGTAATAAATGCCCAAGTTTCCTTAGGATCCCAATTCCAATAGGATCCCCACGCCTCATTAGCCCATACTGCTCCACAAAGAATACCTATGGTTAAAAGGGTAAACCCGAGACTAATGACACGATAACTCCAAGAATCCAAACGCTCAGTTAATTGATATTTGTAATAATTTGGAAATGAAGGAAGAGAAGTGTTTTTTAAAGCACTTCTTTTTGCATAGAAATATTCAATCTCACTAAATAAAAATTTACTTAAAACATTTTTATTCCTTTTAGAAAAGAAATAGAAATTCTTTCGAAATCTAATGATTAGAAGAGCGGCGGATAATAAGGATCCGCACAAAAGAGTTGCGTAGCTTAGTAACATCATACTGACATGCATCATTAACCACTGAGATTGGAGAGCAGGTACTAGTATTGTAGATTGATGCATTTCAGTTAAAAGACCCGATGTGGCAAAACCTTGCGTTAAAATAGTACTTGGCGTAGTTATTGTGCTTAAATCATTTTTAGAGTTCTGTATCTTAGGAATAGTATGAAGAATATACAGAGCCCATGAAAGGAAGATCAATGACTCATATAAATTACTTAATGGAAAATGTCCCGAAGAAACCCAACGAGAAATTAAGAATCCTGTTATAGAGAAAAAAGTAGCTATCATTCCTTTTTCTGACGAATCATGTAATCCCCTAAGTTCACGAACTAATAAGGTTACCAAATGAATCGTAATTACAATTGAAATGGTTGAGAAAGAGATATGAGTTAGTATATGTTCTAAAGTTACAAATAGCATAAGGAGAAGGTCCCATTACAGAATTTGAAATTTTGAATTGAATCCATTTTCTAATCTATTGTATTCTTTTTCGAGAATGCCGCCACTCGGACTCGAACCGAGATGCTTGAGCACTGCTTCCTAAGAGCAGCGTGTCTACCAATTTCACCATGGCGGCTAACTTGAAATAATAGTTAACTTAAAAGAATAATAGTTATTTTCTCGCAAATCGTCGAGATTGGGAGAGTCCATTTGCAAAAATGCTCTACTTTTGATAATAGAATCCTCCTAAAAAAAAGGAGGATTCTATTATCAAATATCAAAAGTTCTTTGATAGGAAAAGAATACTGAGGACACAATATACCAAAAACTTTTGTTCTATATAACAGAATAAGAGAGGGATTAGTTCTAAGAATATTGTACCCAGGAATTCGACATATAAAAGTACATTAATTAATTCAAATTATTCATTCATATTAAATATAAATAATGGGAATTTCTTTTGGATAGTCAGATTATTCCAAAACCTGATTATTTGTTTGTTGCCCAGAAAAACCCTTTGGTTTTGGATGCTCGTTACCACTAGAAAATGATCTTGATTTTGCTAAGGAATAAGATTGTACTATGGAAAAATAAGTTTTTTTCTTCCAAATATTTTTACGAATACGCTTTTTTGACATCGAAGTACGTTTTTTTGGAACTGCCATTAAAAAAGGGAATTAGTTTTTTCTAGTTGTATGTGAAAGACATCTATTGTCGCAAATCAATCCTTCTTTCCGTTTTTTCTTAGTATTTATACTTAGATACTGAAAGATAACGAAATTTTAAATTATTTTTTACTTCATTATGTCTAATGTGGATAAGACAAGAGTTTTTTAGCGTATTTTTCATATATATTTTAGACTTTGTTTTAATAATATACATATATACAAAGATTTTCTATTTAAATCAATTTATATATCAAATAAATCAAATATACTCCATATATAAATATAAGATATAGGAGATAAGCCCTCATATCATATTCATATGGGGGAAAAGGTTAAATTCAAATAGTTAATTAAGTTGAGAAGGTATTCAACAATAGAATTCCAGTCAAAATATAAAAATAATTAGTCTCTTAAACAAGACATTCTAAAACTTAGATAATTCTAGTCATTAGGATTTCCATTTTATATCAAGTAAGCAATATTCGATAATTTGATATAAATATATAATTTAAATATAGTTGAAGTTCAATCAAACAGCTATGAAACAATAGAGCTATTTTATTTTAACAGAAAGAAAGAAATAAAAAAGAATAGGAATAGAAAGTAAAATGATTCAATCTTTTTTTGTATTTTAATAAATATCTTTTTTTATCTAAAAACTAAATAACGAAATTCTTTGATTAACTTTTTGAATTTAAGCAACTAAACTCATTCTGAATTTATGAATATTTCAATGAGACTAATTTTGAAAAATTCAGAATTCTAGTATTTTTTCTTATTCTTATTTTGTTTTTTAATTCCTTCAAAAAAAGATAAGAATAGGTTTGGTGAATTGGAAACAATTTTATTTTGTAGAAAAAAGAACTATAAATTTCAATTAAAAATTGCTATTTCTTTTCTTATGGAACATACATATCAATATGCTTGGGTAATCCCTCTTCTCCCACTTCCAGTTATTATGTCAATGGGGTTAGGTCTTTTTCTTATTCCGACAGCAACAAAAAATCTTCGTCGCATATGGGCTTTTCCTAGTGTTTTACTCTTAAGTATAGCTCTGGTATTCTCAGTTCACCTATCTATTCAACAAATAAAAGGGAGTTCTATCTATCAATATCTATGGTCTTGGACCATCAATAATGATTTTTCCTTAGAATTTGGATACTTGATCGACCCCCTTACTTCTATTATGTTAATACTAATTACTACTGTAGGAATCTTGGTTCTTATTTATAGTGACGATTATATGTCTCACGATGAGGGATATTTGAGATTTTTTGTTTATATAAGTTTTTTTAATACTTCCATGTTGGGATTAGTTACTAGTTCTAATTTGATACAAATTTATTTTTTTTGGGAACTTGTGGGAATGTGTTCCTATTTATTGATAGGCTTTTGGTTTACACGACCAATTGCAGCGAGTGCTTGTCAAAAAGCTTTTGTAACTAATCGTGTAGGGGATTTTGGTCTGTTATTAGGAATTTTAGGTTTTTTTTGGATAACAGGTAGTTTAGAGTTTCGGGACTTGTTCAAAATAGCTAATAACTGGATTCCTAATAATGGGATTAATTCATTACTTACTACTTTGTGTGCCTTTTTATTATTTCTTGGTGCAGTTGCTAAATCTGCACAATTCCCTCTTCACGTATGGTTACCCGATGCTATGGAAGGACCCACTCCCATTTCGGCTCTTATACACGCAGCAACTATGGTTGCTGCGGGGATTTTTCTTTTAGCTCGACTTCTTCCTCTTTTCATATCCCTACCTTTGATAATGAGTTTCATTTCTTTAGTAGGTACAATAACACTTTTCTTAGGAGCGACTTTAGCTCTTGCTCAGAGAGATATTAAAAGAAGCTTAGCTTATTCTACAATGTCTCAATTGGGTTATATGATGTTAGCTCTAGGTATAGGTTCTTATCAAGCTGCTTTATTCCATTTGATCACTCATGCTTATTCGAAAGCTTTATTGTTCTTGGGATCTGGATCCGTTATTCATTCAATGGAACCTCTTGTTGGATATTCACCAGATAAAAGCCAGAATATGGTTCTTATGGGTGGTTTAAAAAAATATGTTCCTATTACAAGAACCACTTTTTTATGCGGTACACTTTCTCTTTGTGGTATTCCACCTCTTGCTTGCTTCTGGTCCAAAGATGAAATCCTTAGTAATAGTTGGTTGTATTCACCTTTTCTTGGAATAATAGCCTCTTTTACTGCAGGATTAACTGCATTTTATATGTTTCGGATATATTTACTTACTTTTGATGGGTATTTACGTGTTCATTTTCAAAATTACAGTAGTACTAAAGAATGTTCTTTGTATTCAATATCTTTATGGGGGAAAAGTATACCCAAAGGAGTCAATAGGGATTTTGTTTTATCAACAATGAAGAGTGGAGTTTCTTTTTTTTCACAAAATATACCAAAAATTTCCGGTAATACAAGAAATAGGATAGGATTCTTTAGTACTCCTTTTGGAGCTAAAAAGACTTTTGTCTATCCTCGCGAAACTGGAAATACTATGCTATTTCCTCTTCTTATATTACTGCTTTTTACTTTGTTCATTGGATCTATAGGAATCCATTTTGATAATGGAGTAGGGGATAATGGAATATCGGAGTTAAGCATATTATCAAAGTGGTTAACCCCTTCAATAAGTTTCTTCGAAGAAAATTCAAATTCTTCCATAAATTCATATGAGTTTTTCACTAATGCAATTTCTTCTGTAAGTTTAGCTATTTTTGGTCTATTCATAGCATATATATGCTATGGATCCTCTTATTCTTTTTATCAGAATTTGAATTTTAAAAATTCCCTTGTAAAAGGGAATCCAAAAAAGTTATTTTTGGATCAAATAAAAAAAAAGATATACAGCTGGTCATATAATCGCGGTTATATAGATGTTTTCTATACTAGGGTCTTTATCCTGGGTATAAGAAGATTAGCCGAACTAACGCTTTTTTTTGATAAAGGTGTCATTGATGGAATTATCAATGGAGTGGGTCTTGCTGGTTTTTGTATAGGAGAAGAAGTGAAATATGTGGGGGGAGGGCGAATATCGTCTTATCTATTCTTTTTTTTATGTTATGTATCCTTGTTCATATTCTTTTTTCTTCCTTAATTCATTATTCCATGAATTCCTCAAAACGAGGCTCATCAAAATGCAAAATCTAAGACTACTATAAGACTACTAATAAAATAAGAAAAAAAAAATTCGAACGATTAAATTACTTCTCCCGAATATCCAACTGACTTATTAATTTCTTATAACGTACTCTATTTTTCTTTGCCAAATAAGCCAGCAAACGTTGACGTTTTCCCAAAAGTCTTCGTAGACCTCTTTCCGATGAAAAATCTTTTTTGTGTAATTCCAAATGTGAAGCAAGTCTCCGTATCTTATTGGTGAAACTGAATACTTGAAATTCAACAGAACCCCTGTTTTCTTGTTTTTCTTCTTTAACCATAAATCAAAAAATTTTTCTACCTCCTTTCTTTTTCATGTATTTTTCTGATCAGGAAAAATAAAAAATTATGTCAGTTATTTTGAAGTTATTCGAATCTCGTACACACAAAAATTTGCAATTATTCATCTACTGCTGGAATCTATAATTTGGATTTATTTTATCGATGCAAATTGGATTTGGATAGAAGGGTACATTCTTTTATTTTAGATAGAAGAAATGTTTCTTCTATCTAAAATAAAAGAATTTTTCTGATTTATTTATTGCTATATCCAATTTATAGAATTGATACACCATTTAATTGATATCATTTAGCAAAATGAAACACAGCATATGCATCCATCTTTCGGCTCGAGAATTTCACGGGATAGAGATATAGTATAAGAAATAGGCTATTAAGTAACTCTAAATGAATTGTGGATACATCTGTATCCTTAACATACTGAAACGACTGCCATTATTCGTATCAAACCAATAGCGATTCATAAAAGCTAAATCTTGGAACCAATGGTGGGCCAATAATAATGCATTTTTTTGCATATGTACTAAGACGCTTGGTCTGATTTCGAAATTGTCCAGAGTTTTTTATGTTGTTTTCATTGCAAAATGATGGATCTCCTTCCGTAACTTTCCAAT